TGATGACTAATCACTCAATCTTGGGGTAAATAGTATATAATGCTTATGTTTACTTTCACTTAACACTTGTACATAGGAAATGAGACTGAATCTTTTTACTGCAAAGTAAGAAACTGTTTTTTTCACTCATATAACTATCTGGTTTAGTTCATCAACCCGAATGATGAATAAAAAATAAAAATGTATATTCAACTCATGAAATTTCCTTCCTAGAAAGAAAAGACATAGAGGAAATTTTATGTCTTAACGAATCACACGTAGAGATATTGATAACACACATAGAGTTAATGGTATTTCATAACTAATTGATTGAGCAGCAGCCCGTAAACCACCTAAAAAGGAATATTTATTATTTGATCCATAACCTGACATAAGAAGGCCCACGGGAGCAATACTTGAAATGGCAATCCATAAAAAAATACCAATATTTAAATCGGCTAGAACAAGGCGATATCCAAAAGGAATTACTAAAGAACTTAGTAGAATTGATGTGACTGCTATGGATGGTCCGATACTGAATAAACGAGTATCTCCTCTTGATGGAAGAAGATTCTCTTTGAAAAGTAATTTTGTACCATCGGCTAAAGCTTGAAGAATTCCCAAAGGCCCGGCGTATTCAGGGCCAATACGTTGTTGTATCCCCGCAGATATTTCTCTTTCTAACCAAACAATTACTAGTACACCTATTGTGATTCCTAATACAGGAGTAAAAATAGGGACAAGCATCCATATGATCTCATATAGCTCTTTTAAGGATTCCAATCTAAAAAAAGAATTGATAGCTTGTACTTCTGTTGTATCTATTATCATTTTAACGATCAACTTCTCCCATAATGATATCTATGCTACCTAGTATTGTCATAATATCAGCCAATTTCATTCTTTTAACTAATTGAGGAAGGATTTGCAAATTGATAAAACCCGGTGGTCGGATTTTCCATCTCCAAGGAAAAACACCCTTATCTCCTATCAGAAAAATTCCTAATTCTCCTTTTGGGGCTTCGACTCTCACATAAAGTTCTTGTTTTGACAATTCAAAAGTAGGAGAAGGTTTTTTACTGATAAATCGATAGTCAAAATCATTCCATTCGGGATCCCATACTTTATCAAAGCGCCGGATTTCTAAATTTTCATAGGGCCCCCCCGGAATTCCTTCTAAAGCCTGTTGAATAATTTTTATTGATTCTGTCATTTCACCGATTCGTACTAAATAACGAGCTAATGAATCCCCTTCCTTTTGCCATTGAACTTCCCAATCAAATTCATCGTAAGACTCATAATGATCAACCTTTCGAAGATCCCATTGTATTCCGGAAGCTCGTAGCATTGGTCCCGATAAACCCCAATTTATTGCCTCCTCTCCGCCAATAATGCCTACTCCCTCAACTCGCTCTAAAAAAATAGGATTCCGTGTAATAAGCCTTTGATATTCAGTAACTCTTGTTAAAAAATAATCACAAAAATCCAAACATTTATCTACCCAACCATAAGGTAAATCAGCAGCGACTCCTCCAATACGAAAATAATTATGCATCATTCGCATACCGGTAGCAGCTTCGAATAGGTCATATATCAATTCTCTTTCTCGAAAAATATAGAAAAAGGGGGTCTGTGCGCCAATATCTGCCATAAAAGGGCCAAGCCATAACAAATGCGAAGCTATACGACTTAACTCTAACATAATGACTCTGATATAGCTGGCCCTTTTAGGCACTTGAATATTGCCTAACCGCTCTGGTGCATTTACAGTTATTGCTTCAGTGAACATAGTAGCTAAATAATCCCAACGTGTTACATAAGGTAAATATTGTATAATTGTTCGGTTTTCCGCAATTTTTTCCATTCCTCTATGTAAATAACCCAATATCGGTTCACAGTCAATAACATCTTCACCATCTAGAGTAACAATGAGTCGAAGAACACCATGCATTGATGGGTGCTGAGGGCCCATATTGACTATCATAAGGTCATTTCGTGTAGCTGGTGCAGTCATAGGTTTTTTCCCGATTCATTCTTCCATGAATTGCTGAAAGCGAAAAGAGGTTCATCAAAATTTAAGCGAAAATTCAAAATGACTCTTCAAATTAATGATTTTTTGTTTCTCGAATCTCCAACTGTCCGATTAATTCTTTATAACGTACTCTATTTTTTTTTGACAAATAGGCGAGCAGCCGTTGACGTTTTCCTAGAATTTTACGCAGACCTCTCTGAGATAAATAGTCTTTTTTGTGCAATTCCAAATGTGAAGTAAGTCTCCGTATCCTATTGGTGAAACTCACTACTTGAAATTCAACAGACCCCTTGTTGTCTTCGTTTTCCTCTTTCAAAATAATTGCACTGAATGGATTTTTTATCATAAAAAAGCTCCTTCTACCCTTTAATTTACATATAAAATATTTTATTTGATCAGTAATAATAATATTAGTCATTTTAATGTAGTAAAATTAGTATACACAAGAATTTTAATTTTAGTTGGACAGGGATAAAAAAGTAGATGGTACGTTTTTACACTTACTCGGAATATTCCATATATTCGTTTATTTTATAGATTTTATCCAAACAAATTAATACGTCATTGACTTAGTATTAAATAAAAAAGATCTAATATTAGACTGGGACGTAAGACAGGGCATATGTGCATCTGTTTGCTTTTCTATATGGTACAGAATATATAGGAAAAATGTAACATCAACCAATTTTTAATTGTGGATATATTCTTAACAAACTAAAACAGCTTCCATTATTGGTATTAAACCAATATCTATTCATACAAGCTAAGTCTTCTAATCGATAATTAGGCCAAAGAAATAACTTTAATTTAATTAATTCGTTTTTATCTCTATCAAGATGCTTTTTTTGATCCAAAAAAAGATTCCTGTTTTTTATGTTCTTTTTGTTACAAAATACTCGATTTTTATCCACACTATTTATATTCTTTGAGTTGAAAGAAATTAGAATTCTCAATTCTCTACGACGTCTAGATGATAAAATCTTTTCAGGAACGATAAAATCATAATGTTTTTTGTCTCTCTTTCGAATTATTATTTGATATCTTGGGAGAAATTCATCCAATTTATTTTTATTGATATATCTTTGTTCTCGATATCTTTGAGGAGTTTGGTACTTACTTTTATGAACCAACGATATACTTACGGTTTGATATATAATAAAGTATCCGTCGTTTTTTACAGACAAACGAATGGGATCGATAAAAAATATCCCCTTTTTATTCAATTCTATAGGAGTCAATTTTTTTCGAATCACCATTATATCCAGATTTATTTCTTTACTTTGAATAGACGATATAGTAGTATCTCTTGGATTTATCAGTCCAAGCAAGTAACAATATATCTTGATATTATTGATCATTCTTTCAGTTAAATTCGGAATTAAACCATCGTCTATTATCCATTGAAAAAGCAAATAGTGTTTACGTAAGAAAATCATTTCTGGTCTCATCTTATTCCGGATCTTATATTGTTTTTTCATTTTATCTTGGTTTTGTGAATATGATTCAAGGCCTCTTCGGCCCGCGGGTTCTTTTTCTTCTTGATTTCGATTCATTAATTCAGAATATCTTTTTTCATTCGATGGTCTAAAAAAATGGAATTTTTTATTTTCATTGATGTTTTTCTTTTTATTTAAATTTAAAAGAAGTAATTTGCTTGGTATAATCCATGGTTTTATTTTATATACATTATAAAGTGGCACAAATTCTGGGAAGAACGGAAGTTTCAGATTTGTCGATATTGGGTTTAGGATTTCTTCATTCATTTCCATCCAATCAAAAAAGAATTTCTTGTCATTGATTGGCTTTATTTCGAAATCTTGATGAATCATCAGATAAAAAATATTGTTTTTATCCATTTTCTCAATTTTTTGGTAATTCTTACTTCCAAGCTTAGTATTTATATTACTGCTATAATCCATTTTGGTCCAGGCCTCAATATCTATTTTTTGTCTTAGAAAAAAATTTAGAATTGTCCAATCAAAATATTTTCTATCTGGATTTTTTTGCATATACACAATATCGCCCTTTTCTAGATAATGATTGATAGGAATTTCCTCCAGGCTTTCAAATAAATTTTGTTTATAATTGTTGTAATTAAAAGTAATTTTTTGGTTGTTATTTAATTCTGATGGTGATCCATAAATAATATAGGAGGACTTCTTAATTTCAGAATTAATAGATTTATATGATAAAAGATTATATATATAGTATTTTGGAAAATTATCTTTTTGGTTTGGTAATGAATATACTTTAAAATCCTTTTGTTTTTTGTGATAAAGTAATCGATCTTTTTCATACGAATTCCATTTTGATTTTGTTAAATCTTTATTTTGGGTAATACCACCTTCATTTATTGTAGTTCGCCATTTTTGTGGTATTAATTCAAACCATCTAATCTGAGATAAATTGTATTGATAATGACCTCTTAACCAGTTTTTCCATTGATTCGTTTCAGAACTTGAAAGTTTTGTATGTCTTAATTCGGAATGAAATATTCCTTGTGTTACAAAATAATTTTTTATTGTAGTCTTAAGAAAAACGGGAGTTCCATGATAATGATACTCAAAAATAGATCTTAACTTATACAAATTAATAACTTGGGTTTGTGATAATTTGTAAAATACATATGCTTGTGATAAAGAAGATAATTCAAAAAAAAGATGTGAATTCCTCTTACTATTCTGAATATTGTAAAGTTCACTTTTTAGAGTCGAAATAAAGTTAATTTCTTTTTTGTTTTTTTTATTTTCTATTTCTTGGTTTGTTTTATTATTGTAAATGTATTTATCAAAACAAAAATTTCTTGATTCAAGAACTAGTTGTGTAGGAATTCTGGCAATATGAATGATACATAGAAAGATATCGATGTATATTCTTTTAATGAAAATTTTTATAAACAAATCTAATTTATAGATTAATCGATTGCTTCTTTTTTTTATTTTTAATATTTTCCAAAAATTTTTTGGTGATTTTTCTTTTCCATTATAAC